TTTAAGGAATTAGGAATTGGTTAGTCGTCCAGTAACAAGGAATAATAGGAAATTTTCTTCGATAAACGAAAAAGAACAACGAATGAAATAATTGGAATCACTAATGCATGCATTGTTGTATTAGATCGAAATCTGAAATCTGAAGGTTCTTTTTTGACCTAACTACAAAGAGGCGGATTTCTAATAGGAAAGATACAAACTAGAACTTCTAAAGCAAAAGAGAATAGAAATGACTAGTCTTATAATATAGTTGAACCAAAACACCTATTTTTTTTTTCGAGTGATCGTGTGATCACTTTTTGTTCTCATTCATTCAAGATATTATATGCAAGATATTATAACCTATTACGAAATCTAATTAGTTAAAAAGAAAGTAAAAGTTTTATAAGATTACTGTTCGCTCTAAAATTGAAAATAGATTCGATAAAAAAAAATAGTAATAATTTTCTAATTTGATTCCATAATGATTCGAAAAGAGTTTTGTTTTAAAACGAAATTACACGACCTAATTCTTATTAGTTGAATTGAAAAATGATCCAAGAATGCATTCGCTGATTGCAAACGCGGTATGCGTAGATGTTACAGACGATTAATCAATTTCTTTTTCTAAAGCTGTGACTTTATCCTTGTTAGTGCTGTCTATAATGATATTTGAATCAAAAGCTTGCAATTGGTATTTTTGTTTCTCTCCTATTTTGTAAAAAATGAAACTCAGGTAAGTGCTTTTTTATAAACATATGTATAAAAATAACATATTTCATTTAGCTCCTTGATGCCTATAATAACTAGTTATTTCGGTTTTCTACTAACGGCTTTAACTATAACCTCAGCTCTATTTATTGGTCTGAGCAAGATACGACTTATTTGAAATGAATTGCACAATTCATAAAAGGAAATCTTTCCGCGAACTTCTGTGTATTTCTAGTTACTTATCGTGTCAATTACCAATTCTTGGTCATTGAGATTCGTGGTAATTTGGATTAATATTTAGGTATAGATATTACCTCTTTTTTCTCCTTTCAAACAAATTGAAATGATTGAAGTTTTTCTTTTTGGAATCGTGTTAGGTCTAATTCCTATTACTTTGGCTGGATTATTTGTAACTGCATATTTACAATACAGGCGTGGCGATCAGTTGGACCTTTGATTAATTAACATCCCCCCCTTTTTTTGACCTCCTCCTTTGTTTAATATCCAGGAGGTCAAATTAAGATTGCTGTTCCAGTTCCAGTTAGTGTTTCAGCCGAATTCGATCGAAGAAGATCCGAATCACGCTCTGTAGGATTTGAACCTACGACATCGGGTTTTGGAGACCCGCGTTCTACCGAACTGAACTAAGAGCGCTTTCTTATCATAAAAGAGAATACTGTAAAGAAAAAAGAAAAGAATTGGCCCCAATACATCTTGTATGCATACTATATAGTGTCATTGTATGCATACTATATAGTGTCATAAGAATGAAAGATTCTATATGATATGTCCATTGTGAGTTGATCTTAAAAAATACCTCATTACTGCTCAAAGGAGTAGTAATAGGTAGGGATGACAGGATTTGAACCCGTGACATTTTGTACCCAAAACAAACGCGCTACCAAGCTGCGCTACATCCCTTCCGTTGGTCTACAGTGTCATTGTAGAGAATTCCTGTCTTGTTTTCCACATCGTTATCTCCTCTATTAAAACCTAGAATTTTTCTTTTCATTTCGTCTTTTTGGTCTCATTTAACATATAATAATAGCAAAAGACTTCTATCTATATGAAATATGGAACGGAACCCCAAGGAAAAATAACTGAGTCTTTTTGGGGAATATTGGAGAAGAAAAGGACGTTTTTTCTGTATTTAACAAAAAGTAAATCTTTTTTACTAGATAATTGTACATTTAAATATGTATTATCTTATTGATTACAATAAAATGAAAAAATGAAGGAGGTTTTTCAATGCGAGATCTAAAAACATATCTTTCCGTGGCACCGGTACTAAGTACTCTATGGTTCGGTTCTTTGGCAGGTTTATTGATAGAGATTAATCGTTTTTTCCCGGATGCGTTGACGTTCCCATTCTAGTTATTGGCGCGGGACGGAATAAAGAATATTAGAGATACAATTAAATATCAGCCCCCTCTTTTCTCTTTTTTCCCTTTTTTAGAAGAAGGGAGGAAAGAGAAAGAATAAAAGTGCATTCAACAGCTGTGAGACTCGGGTTCTGGTTGGAATGAAATGAATATTTCATTCTATGGAAGTCGAATACAAACAGTGGTTCTAGGGAAAGAGTATTATACAAGATACTTATATAAAATATAAAATGCTGTACTGTGATTTGAAAGTTTAGAAATCTTTCTATCTTATTTCCGATATTGAGTGTAGTGAAATCTTGCATAAGAGGATAGCAAGTTACAAATTCTATTTTGTTTTTTCCTTCCTTTCTTCTTTTTCGTTTCGGATTGAAAGAGGAAGAGTTGAGTAAATGAAAAATCCAAAGGAGGTTCATGGCCAAGGGTAAAGATGTGCGAATACCGGTTCTTTTGGAATGTACCGCTTGTGTTCGAAACGGTGTTAATAAGGAATCAACGGGCATTTCCAGATATATTACTCAAAAGAACCGGCACAATACGCCTAATCGATTGGAGTTACGAAAATTCTGTCCATATTGTTACAAACATACGATTCACGTGGAGATAAAGAAATAGATTGAAGCGAGTACTTGCGCCCTTATCTTAATCTTACAAGGCAAGGAAAGGGAAAAATGACATTATATATATAACATATTTAACATAGTTAAAAATAATTATAAACAAACCAAATCCTATTTATTTATTCTAATTATAGATCCGGCTGAAATAGGATTTTAGGGATAAGAAATAAACTAACCAAACCATGGATAAATCCAAGCGAACTTTTCTTAAATCCAAGCGATCTTTTCGTAAGCGTTTGCCCCCGATCCAATCGGGGGATCGAATTGATTATAAAAACATGAGTTTAATTAGTCGATTTATTAGTGAACAGGGAAAAATATTATCTAGACGAGTAAATAGATTGACCTTGAAACAACAACGATTAATTACTATTGCTATAAAACAAGCTCGTATTTTATCTTTGTTACCTTTTCTTAATAATGAGAAACAATTTGAAAGAACTGAGTCGACCACTAGAACTACTAGTCTTAGAGGCAGAAAAAGGTAGGTTTACTCTTTATTAACTTGAATTCAAACCCCCATCCGAACTCAAACGCGGATTTCTATTTTGTGGTCAAAATCCAAGAATCCGGATTGAATTCTCGTGTCATAAGAAAAAAAAGAAGAATCTGGGAAGAAGAAAATTTTTTTTTGAACGCGTTGATTCATTTTTATTTTGACTACTTTCTTTTCTCATATTTTCTCATATTCTATTCATTTTTATTTTCTTTTTTATTCGACCTTCCCGGAGTTCATTCTCCGGGCAACTCCGTTTAACCGGTGGATTCCTTCCAACTTACTTCTTTTATAATCTCATTGGAAATCATATAAAGACAATTCCTATTTGATATAGCTATTTGTGCAAGTATTTTACGATTAAGAAGCAACTGTCTCTTGTACAGATCATTTATTAATCTACTATAACTATAGCATACCCCCCTTTCGCGAATTGCTGCATTTATTCGAGTGATCCACAAACGACGAAAATGGATTTTTTTCCTATCCCTATCCCGATGAGCCGAAACCAAAGCTCTTATTTTTTGTTGAGTAATAGTTCGAGTAAGTCTTGAATGAGCCCCCCGAAAGCTTGATGCAAATAAACGAATTTTTGTTCTACGTCTCCGAGCGATATATCCCCGTCTAATTCTGGTCATTGAATAAATGAAACTTTAACGAATAACTAATAGATTTCCTAGATTTCCTTTCTTTCAGTTATTCTTTTGCCCCTTTCCTAGTATATTAATAACAAAACTGATTTTTCCAATGTATAAACTAAGAATTCCAATGGCTTTGGCTACTATAACCTTCCCAACCACAATTTTTGATTTTTTCTAGACATTTCACCTCGAAATACGAAATTTGACTATACTAGGTATTAAAAAATCAAAGTAATGATAAAGAAATAGTGGATTCCATCGTTTCTATGGTTACTTCTTCAACGGTGAGGTCTTCTCTATACACCGGAGCCTTTACTTCATTTAATCAATGTTATTGCTAACTTGTATAGTTCACATTCTTCGGCTCTACCCATGAATTATCCAGTAATAGGTCTTTCACAACAAGCTCTACCTATACAGTAACGGTATTTAATTATGAAGGTTGGCTGGGTAACTGACCCTGTTAGTCCGTTCTTGCAAGAGGGGTCTATGTTAACTAAGATTTCCTCCGCTTAATGGATAACCATTTGCTACCAATGGAGAATTGCTTCTCATTTTGAATTGAGGTGAGTGGATTTACACCAACAGAAACCATAAATTTCATACAAAATAAAAGGGATATCATCCATTTTTAGATAGGAAATCTAGTTTGTTTTTCCGTTATATCCTATTTGATCATTGATATTCGAACATTGTTCTCTTTCCTTTGTTCTAGTTCATGATCTGAACGAGTCGCACATACACCCTAGTACATGTTCCTCGGCGCTGAGGGCATCCCCGAAGCGCGGGGGATTTTGTGACATTTCTAATTGGCTGTCTTGTATTTCTAATAAGTTGTTTAATCGTTGGCATGTTGAATCATATACATAATGGGCTGGTTTAGATCGATCCTAACCGGATGATTATCAATTACTTTTATTCAATAGAATAATAAAAAAGATTCCATAGAATAATAATATTCAACTCGGCAGGGTTCATTTCAGAATTGACGCGAAATCCAGGTTATTGTCATTCAACCGCCACAAGATCAACAATTCCATAAGCTTGGGCCTCTGTTGCTGACATAAAAACATCTCTTTCCATGTCTTCGGATACAACCCATAAGGGTTTGCCCGTTCTTTGTACATAAACCCTTGTCAGGGTTTCACGTAGTTTCAGCAGTTCTCCCACTTCCAGGATGAATTCTCCCGTTGCTACTTCAAAAAAAGAACCAGCAGGTTGGTGGATCATTACCCTGATGATATAAGATAATAAAAGGTTTCTCTCTTTTTCATGATGAGGGGAAGATAAAAGAAAGATAAAAGAATAACAAGAAAAAAAGATAGAATCGAACAACCGTACGGGCATTATGCATTGCATACGGCTCTACAATAAAATTGACCCTTACCTTCCATCAAAGAAATAAAAAATAGGATCGATCAGACCCCGATCGGTAAATGATCAACTTACCACCCTTCCTTTCGGAGGAATTCAAAAATACTATGATGGCTCCGTTGCTATATATATTTATTATATTTTTTTGTCTGTGATTTGTCTGTCATTCAGCAATCCCAAAGTTGCTTTTTATTTGATCAAATAATAAATAAACTAAGGAAAAAAGAATTTTTTTTCGCTCCATAACATAAATAGAAATATTGTTAAGAGACCTCTGGTGTGAAAAAAGTTTGTGACGCTGAACTGGACTTCCAAAATAAGAAAATAGGAAATACGTTTTTATCATATTACTCTCTCGATACATAAGCTAATGTTGTGAAAACAAAAAATTTTTTTTATATCGAATTCAAAGTGCCATGCTATTATTACTTAATATTCATATTCATATTTCATATGGCGAAGGCATAGTCTTCTTTTTTCTCTCAAATAAATAAAAGCCTCATTGGCGCCAAGCGTGAGGGAATGCTAGACGTTTGGTAATTTCTCCTCCGACCAGGATAAAAGATCCCATTGAAGCGGCGGATCCCATGCATATTGTATGTACATCTGGTTGCACAAACTGCATAGTATCATAAAGAGCCACTCCCGGTATTACCCATCCGCCAGGAGAGTTTATAAATAAATACAGCTCTTGGGTATCATCCTCGATACTGAGATATATCATAAGACCAATAAGTTGATTTGAGATCTCGCTATCAACCTCTTGACCTAAAAAAAGTAATCTTTCTCGATAAAGTCGGTTGATTAGGGTCAAATTGTATCCCTTAAGAACCGTACAGGCGCCTTTTAACGCATACGGTTCAAAAAAAATCAATGTGTATATTCCAATACTTTTTCTTTTTTCATAGCAAGTTCCTTCTAACTTATAATAAAAGGATTTTTTTTCACTAAATATGAGTTTGTCTTCCTTTCCTTATAACGAATGTAAAAAAAAAAAAAAAGAATTCATTAAACTTATCCAATTAACTTCTCATTGATGGATTGTTTCATCGAGATCCAATCCAAATCACGATGTCATTTTCTTGTTCTTAAATGGGCCTCTTTAATCTTTTTAGGTTTATGCTCTACTCCGGGTAAAGATCCGCCCGATTTTGATTTGCACATATAGTACAAATGTTCCCATTACCACTTCTTTTTGTTATCCCCCCCTTTTTTTCAATTCATGCATTCCGTAAAAAAGGTTGACGGATTCATGCATATTACTCAATTGATTAACATAATAGTTTGAAAAAAATTTTTATTTAAAAAAAGGAATACTTTATGATATAAAATAAAATAGAAATAGATATATTACCACTTGGTTTTTTTTAACGGAGCCTGGATACTTCAATGTAGTAGTCCAACTAAGACAACCATAAATTCTTCTAATTGATAATAGTAATCCGAATCCCCCCCAAAACGGATCTAATTGCACTTCACGCTCCAAAATTTTGATGATGAAATGAATCTTTCGTGGGCGAAACAGAGGATATCTCGATTGGGGAGAAAACGGGGAAATCCCATATGACCAAATATATCTGACAAGTCGCACTATATGTCAAGCCAAGATGCATCTTCCTCTCCAGGACTTCGAAAAGGTACTTTTGGGACACCAATAGGCATTAAATGAAATAAAAAAGAACTAAGTACTATATTTTACTTTGATGTGGAAACGTAACAAAGCCTTTCTTTTTCTTTATAATATTGTACTTTATCCTAATCAGATTTTATTCAATTCATAAGATTTTATTCATCATTTATGAAAATTTGATAAAGAAAGCAAGAAAAAAAGGGAAAATTATTACGAATAGTGTCCTCTAATGATGAACAAGTATGGGCACATTCGCTCATAGAAAATGGCATTCACTTCCCCATTGCGTATTGGTACTTATCGAGTATAGAATAAATCTGCTTCTCTTTGTTCCTACGAACAAAATTGTTCCATTATTACCAACAGAATAGAACAAATATGAACCCTTGCGTTGAAATAATTTACTAAAACTAAATAGGGGGGTCCATAACATAGTCATAGTATAGTCTTTTACAATGCAATAAAGTTACATAGTGTCTTTTTTCTTTCATAAAGGGGTATTTCCATGGGTTTGCCTTGGTATCGTGTTCATACCGTTGTATTGAATGATCCCGGACGGTTGCTTTCTGTTCATATAATGCATACAGCTTTGGTTGCTGGTTGGGCCGGTTCGATGGCCCTGTATGAAATAGCAGTTTTTGATCCTTCTGACCCTGTTCTTGATCCA